CAGTATATAGTTTAATTAAAATTTGGCTTTTGGGTTGCTAGGATTATTTGCTGATTGAATCTGTAGTTTATGAGAATAACTCATTTACAATGAGTAGGGGTGTGGATTCTGTGGATTTTATGGTGTTGATTTCTTTATTTTTTTGTGTTTTGAGTTATATTAACAATGATCCAATTAAGAGAAGCTTTTTTTTGATTTTTTCTATGTTGTTTAGTATGCCTGTGATATCTTTTGTAGGTTATGTGTGATATTCTTATTTTGTTAGTATATTGTTTTTAAGTGGGATTTTTGTTATTTTAGTATATTTTTCAAGTTTATCTAGGTTTATGAATTTGGGTACTTATTGTTGATTATTAGGTTTTTTTTTGACTGTTTTTTTTTTATTAATGGTAGAAGGTGTAGATTTTAGTAAGTGGGGGTATATTGGCTTGTCTGTTTTTTATTATGATTTGAATATGGTTTTGTTGGTATATTTAGTGATGATACTTTTTTTTTTTATAAGTTTTGTCAGTTATTATTTGAGTTTTTCTGGGGCTTTGCGTAGATTATAGATTATTTTTTTTTTTATTAGATTGTTGATGTTGATTTTTAAGTGATATCGTTTTGTTTTTATTTTGATTTCTTTGGAGTTTTTGATGATAAGGGTTTTTCTGAAGTTTTTTAGAAGTTTAGGGAGGATAATGTTTTTTTTTTTTATGTGTCATTCAGTTGTTTCTAGTATTTTGGGTATTGTAGTTATGGTAGGTAGGGTAAAATTTTATGGGAATGATTTAAGTATTTTTTATAGATTTAAGTTAAGTTTAAACTATTAATTTTCAAAATTAAAAATTTTTGGATCTATATTTGGGAGAGATGTTAGTATAATATTTTAGTATGTTTTATTTTCAATAAAGAGGAGTTTCATCTTGTAAAGATTGCTTTTATGGAGTTAAAATTTGATTATGGTTTGTTAAGGTTTAAAATGATATTATTTAATTTTAATTTATTATGTGGGCAATGAAATTTTACCCCGGCAATAAATTGTTTGTATTATATTAGTTCCAGAATAATCGGCTAGACTAGTAGAACTTAAACTTTATTTTTGTTGTGTTACGGAAATTTGTTGAGTAGTTTTTGTAATTTTAGGTAAAATTAAAATTTGTTGTTGATAGTTTTCGTATCATTAAGATTTTTGGAAGCGAATTAGATTAGTACCTAATTAGTAAAAAATTAAATATCCAGGAGTAAAGTTGTATTTAAACTGAAAGAATATTGGCAGATTGTCTAAATTATCTTTGGAGGTTGAGTAATAATTGAGAACCCTCATTAACTACTTATTTTTTGGGCTCATGTATGATCGTTTATCTTAAACTTAAGGTTTGTGAAATTGGAATTTTTCCGTTAAAATAGATATATATTTGGTTAATGTATAAGTTTAATTTGACCTACATTATTTTGTATTGTGGATTATTAAGGTAGTTTTAGTATGAAATTGTAAAAGACAGTAAAAAGGTTTTTATATCTTTTTGAAGATTATTTAGAAATGGTACAAATCATCCATCAATTGCCTATAGGGGAGTAAGTTGTAGTAAAGTAGATTTAGGGGAACCTGAATCTAGTATTTGAACTATAAAATTCTGTTTTGAAAACAGTTTGTAAGAATTTTTCTTGTAGTTTTAAGAGTTAGTTTAAGGGTGAATAGAATTATTGATTGTTGATCAAAGGGTTGTCTCTTAATTTAGAGAATTTATTTTAATGAAAATATTAGATTGTAAATCTAAAGATGATTATTCTTGTTGTTGTTATTTGTCTTGATGTTGTTTTTGATGATATTATTTGTTTTGCAATCTGTAGCTTTTATTACTTTATATGAGCGTCATTTGTTGGGTAGTAGTCAGGTTCGGTTGGGTCCTACGAAGGTGAGTTTTTTGGGGGTTTTACAGGCTTTGTTGGATGGTTTTAAGTTGGTTAAAAAAGAGCAGATTTTGCCTCTTTTTACTTCTGATTTGGTATTTATTTTGGTACCTGGTGTTTCTTTTGTTTTAATGTATTTAGAATGGTTTGTATTACCATATGTATTTAGTTTTTTGAGATTTGAGTATTCTTTATTGTTTTTTTTATGTTTGTTAGGTTTTAGTGTGTATTCGGTTATAGTTAGGGGTTATGTGAGAAAGTCTAAGTACGGGATGATTGGTGCTTTGCGAGCTAGTAGTCAAAGAGTTTCTTATGAGATTGCTTTTTCTATTTATTTATTATCGGTAATGTTGATAGTAGGTTTGTTGATATTTAAAAGAGGTTTAGAGGTATTGATAGTATTTTTTTATTTGCCCTTTTTAATTATGATTTTGGCTGAATTGAATCGAGCTCCTTTTGATTTTGCGGAGGGTGAGAGAGAATTGGTGAGGGGTTATAATGTGGAGTTTGGCAGAGTAGCTTTTGTTTTTTTGTTTTTAAGAGAGTACGGCAGGTTGATTTTTTTTTGTGTATTGTTTTCTATGTTGTTTTTTAGTTTTTCTGTGTTTGTGGTTTATTTATTTTTTTCTTTATTAATTTTTGTTCGAAGATCTTATCCTCGTTATCGTTATGATTTAATGATAAAAATATTTTGGTTTAAATTTTTGCCTGTTTCGTTGATTTATTTATTTTTTTTTTATTTAGTTGGTATGTAGTGTTTTTGATTTTTTATTAATCAGGTTTTTTTATTAGATGTGTTTTTATTTGTTTTTTTTTTGCAGTATGTGTTGTTTTTTAGTGAGAGGATTATTGGGGAATTTTTTAGAGGGTTTTTAAAGATATTATCTGGTGTTTTTAGTTATAGAAAGAGTTATTCAATGAGTTATGTAATTTCTTTCTTTACTTTTGTATTGTTGTTGGTTTTTTGTTTTGGGGGTTATTTTACTTATTCTTTTTGTATTTGTGGTATGTTGGAATTTACTTTATCATATGCTTTAGTATCTTGAGTTACTACAATCTTGATTTTAATTTCTAGTATGAAAGTATCTGTTTATTTTAGTAAGTTTGGGGATAGATTCTTGAAGACTTTTAGAATGATATTGGTAGAGGTAGTTAGGGAGTTGTCTCGTCCGATGGCGTTGACGATTCGGTTAACAGTTAATATTATGGTAGGGCATTTAATTGTGAGGTTTTTGTATAGGAGTATTGAGAGAAGCTTAGGGGAAATTTATGTATGATTATCTGTGTTAGCTATTATGATAGAGTGTTTTGTATTTTTTATTCAGAGTTATATTTTTTCTCGTTTGATTTATTTATATTTAAATGAGTAGCGAGATGTTAACTTAAGTTTAAAGTGTTAGATTTTTAATCTAGAAATGTACTCACATCTTGGGTTAATATAGCATAAGAAGTGCATTTGTTTTAAGTGCAAAAGATAATAAATTAATTAGTGAGTTTTTTTAAGTCTTCTAAATTTATATTAGGTGTATCCTGCTCATTATTGTTTATTTTATTCTTTTTTATAGTTTTTTTAATGAGGTTGTTTGTGTTAATAGTAAATAATATTTTTTTTTGGTGGGGGGTGTTTTTAGTTATAACTTTGTTGATTGTTTTTATGAATAAGAAGGTTATAAGTTATAGAAGAGTTTTTAATTATTTTGTTTTACAGGAGAGTTTGGGATTGATGTTTTTGTTGTTATTTTTTAGTTTTTTTCCGGTGTTGATTTTGATAGTTAAGATTGGTGTAGCACCTTTTCATTTTTGATTGTTTAAAGTGGTCGGGGGTATATATGGTTTTAATTTGGTTTGATTTTTAACTATTCATAAGTTTCCTTTTTTGTTAGTTTTTTTACAATTATTTTTTTTGAATTTGGTTTTTTTTTTGTTAATTGGTATGGTATTGTGTTTATTTCAGTTATTTACGATAAAGTCGTTTAAAAGAATGGTAGTTATTTCATCTTTAGAATCTTTTAATTGGGTTTTGGTTGGTTTAGTAATATCTTTTTTTAATATATTTTATTTGTTTTTTTATTATTTGATTTTAATGATGTTTTTGATTTATAAATTTGATGTTGTGAGAAGTTTAGGTGTTAAGTTTAGTTGAGAATTGGTGTTGGTATTTATAAATATTCCTTTTGGGGTGGGTTTTTTTATTAAAATTTTTATACTGATGGAGTTTTTAAAGAGTTTTGGGGTTTATATGATTTTGATTATATTAATGATGTTTATGGGGGTTTTGTCTTTAAGTTTTTGGTTGGTGATTTTGAGTACTAAGGGTTTTTTGTTTAATAAGTATAATGTTGTGTTTATAGTATATAGTTTTCCATTGATAGTTTTAGTTTTGTTGTAATTTTTTTTCATCTGTAGTAAAAGAATTATATTATCTTGATAAGGTAAAGTTTATAGATGGAAATGTTAAATAGAGTTCTATGTTTGATTACGGATCAAAAAGGAAAACATTTAATGTAATTTAGTTTAGTGAGAATTTTTATTTTTGGTGTAAAGGGGTCTAATTACATTGATTCTTTTAGTTTAATTTAAAATATGATTTTGAAGAAATTAAGATGATTGAGGATGATGAATAATATGAATCTAAGAGGTTTTTTTGTTTCTTTGATTGTTACATTACCTAGAAGGAAAAGTTTGGCGTTGAATTGGAATTATGGTAGTATGTTAGGGATAGTTTTGTTGTTTCAGATATTAACTGGTTTGTTTTTGTCTTTTTATTATGTAGCGGATGGTATGTTAGCTTTTAGATCAGTTCAATATATTATGTATGATGTTAATTTGGGTTGGTTATTTCGAATTTTTCATTTTAATGGAGCAAGATTATTTTTTATTTTTTTGTATCTGCATATTTTTAAGGGTTTATTAATAATAAGATATCGTTTGAAGAAGGTGTGGGGTACTGGTTTATTGATTTTTTTATTGATTATAATGGAGGCCTTTATAGGTTATGTATTGGTTTGGGCTCAGATGAGGTTCTGGGCTGCGGTGGTGATTACTAGTTTGTTAAGAGTTGTTCCTGTTTGGGGTCAGTTAATTGTGATATGAATTTGAAGTGGTTTTGGGGTTACAAGTTCTACTTTGAAATTTTTTTTTGTTTTGCATTTTTTATTGCCGTGATTTTTGATGGTTTTAGTGATAATTCATATAATTTGTTTACATAGGACAGGAAGAACTTCTAGTCTTTATTGTCATGGGGATTATGATAAAATTAGTTTTGGTCCTTATTATTGAAATAAAGATTTTTATAATTTGATAGGTTTTATAATATTTTTTATTTTTGTGTTAGTTAGACCTTTTTTGTTGGGTGATCCGGAAATGTTTGTTGAGGCTGATCCTATAACTAGTCCGGTTCATATTGTACCTGAATGGTATTTTTTATTTGCTTATGCTATTTTACGAGCTATTCCTAATAAGGTTTTGGGTGTTTTAGCTTTGTTAATAAGGATTATATTTTTTTATTTTTTTTTGTTAGTGGATAATTATACATCATGTATAGTAAAATTGAATAATTTTTTAGTTTTAATGTTTATTGTAGTTTCTTTTATGTTGAGTTGGTTGGGTCAGTGTGTGGTTGAATATCCTTATTATATTTTAAGTTTGGTTTTTTCGTTGATGTATTTTTTTTTAGTTTTTTTTTTGTTTATCTTTTATAGGTCTAGGAAGTTTTTGTTTTATTAGACGCAAATAGTATAGAATGTATATTGAATTTAGGTTTTGAAGGAAAATTTTGTGTTTTGTATCATAATTTTCATATTTTAAGTCTGTCAAGTTATGCTTATTATGTTTTTTTTAGGGTTTTAGGTGTAACTAGTTCTTTGGTTTTATTTTTTAAATTTGGGTTATTTTTACCTGCCTTTTTTAGATTATTTGTTATACTGTTAATTTCTTTTCTGTGGGGAAAAGATATTTCTTTGGAGGGTTTAAGAGGTTATCATAATTTCTTTGTGATAAGTGGATTTAAATTTGGTGTATTACTATTTATTTTTAGGGAAGTAATATTTTTTTTTAGAATTTTTTGAGTGTTTTTTGATGCGGCATTGGTTCCTGTTCATGAGTTGGGGGGTGATTGGTCTTCTTTTGGTTTATTGATAGTTAATCCTTTTGGGGTGCCACTGTTGAACACTATTATTTTATTAAGTAGCGGGGTTAGAGTTACTTGGGCTCATTATAGATTATTAAGAAATAAGAGGTGTGTAAATGGGATAATTTTGACTTGTTTATTGGCTTTTTATTTTACTTTAGTACAGTTAATAGAGTATAGGGAAGCAAGTTTTTCCATTTCTGATGGAATTTACGGTAGAATTTTCTATTTATCTACTGGTTTTCATGGATTGCATGTATTATGTGGGGGTGTGTTTTTATTTTTTAATTTATTACGTTTATTAAAGTATCATTTTAATTATAGTCATCATTTAGGTTTGGAATTTGGAATTTTATATTGACATTTTGTGGATGTGGTGTGATTATTTTTGTTTATTTTTGTGTATTGATGATCTTACTGCTAAGTTAGTTTAATTGATAAGAATTTTTAATTTGTAATTAAAAGGTTAAGTTAGTTTTGATAGGTGTAATGTTATGTGGTTTTTTGGTGATGTTTAAACCTATTGTTTTTTTTTTTATTTTTATGGTTATTAGAATGGGGATGATAAATAGGATTTCTTGAGCAGGTTTATTTATTTATGTGGATTCATATGTATTTGTGTTATTAGTGTTGATGATGGTTTTTATTTATGGGGTAGTTGTTATTAGGGAGTTAGATACAAATCTTAAATATTTAAGGATACTGTTAATTATGTTTTGTTATTTTTTTTTTGTATCTAGTAATATGTTGATGTTGTATATCTTTTTTGAGTTGTCTATATTTCCGATTTTAGTAATAATTTTAGGGTTTGGTTTTCAGATTGAAAAAATTAATTCTAGATATTACTTATTGTTTTATACTGCTTTCTGTTCCTTACCTTTTTTGTATGTATATTATAAAAGTTTTTTTTATTTAAGATATAATTATTTTGATTTTTTTTTGTCCTGGGAGGTTTTATTTGTGTTATCTTTAAGTTTTATAGTTAAGTTTCCTGTGTATTTTTTACATTTATGATTACCAAAGGCTCATGTAGAGGCTCCGACAACAGCTAGAATATTGTTAGCCGGTTTGTTGTTAAAACTAGGAACGGCAGGATTTTTGCGTATTTTGGGGGCTATAAATTTTTCTTATAGTAATTTTTGAGTGATTTTGTCTGTGTTAGGAATGATTTTATCTGCTTTTAGGTGTATATTTCAGAGAGATTCTAAGTCTTTAGCAGCTTATTCTTCTGTTGCACATATAAGATTTTTGTTATTGGCTATGTGTATATTTTTTATCAGGGGTAAGGTGGCCAGGGTGTTATTAATGTTGGCACACGGTTATACGTCGACATTAATGTTTTACATAATTGGAGAGTTTTATCATTCGAGTTTTAGGCGTATGATGTATTTTTTTAATAGATTGATAGGTTCTAGGTTAATTTTTGGTTTACTCTTTTTTCTTGTCTTTTTGTCTAATAGGGGGGTACCACCTTCGTTATCCTTTTTGTCAGAATTTATAATTATTGCTAATTCTATGATATTGAGTAAGGTTTTTTTTTTATTGGTTTTGGTGTATTTTATATTATCATTTTATTATTGTGTGTATTTAATTATTTGTTCTTGCCAAGGGAACAAATTTGTAGATTTGTTAATTTTTAAAATGGGTTACGGTTTGCCATTAGTGCTAATGATATTTAATATTTTTTGGCTTTCATTATTTTATTAATCAAAGAGAGTCTCAATTGTTGAGATTTTTATTTTTATAAGAGGAAAATTTTGATTTGAAGAAAAATTCTCTTATATTAATTTATATAAAAAATATCAAGGGGGTTTGTCGATTTGATTGGAGAGTTCTAATCATAAGGATATTGGTACGCTTTATTTTTTGTTTGGTTTGTGATCTGGGATGTTAGGGACTGCTTTTTCTTTGATTATTCGTTTAGAGTTGTCTAAGCCAGGGTTGTTATTATGTGGCGGACAGTTGTATAATTCGATTATTACTGCTCATGCTTTTTTAATAATTTTTTTTATAGTGATACCTAGGATGATTGGTGGTTTTGGTAATTGGATATTGCCTATAATGTTGGGGGCTCCTGATATGAGTTTTCCTCGTTTAAATAATCTGAGTTTTTGGTTGTTGCCAACTTCAATATTTTTAATTTTAGATTCTTGTTTTGTTGATATAGGTTGTGGTACGAGTTGAACTGTTTATCCTCCTTTAAGGACTTTAGGTCATCCAGGTAGGAGGGTTGATTTAGCTATTTTTAGTTTACATTGTGCTGGTCTAAGTTCTATTTTGGGTGGAATTAACTTTATATGTACGACTAAAAATATACGTAGTAGTTCTATTTCTTTGGAGCATATGAGTTTGTTTGTTTGGGCTGTGTTTGTGACTGTTTTTTTGTTGATTTTGTCTTTACCGGTTTTAGCTGGTGCTATTACTATGTTATTGACTGATCGTAATTTGAATACTTCTTTTTTTGATCCGAGTTCGGGAGGAAATCCTTTGATTTATCAACATTTGTTTTGGTTTTTTGGTCATCCTGAAGTATATATTTTGATTTTGCCAGCTTTTGGGATTATTAGTCAATCTGCTTTGTATTTGTCAGGGAAGAAAGAGGTTTTTGGTTATTTAGGGATGGTTTATGCGATTTTAAGAATTGGGTTGATTGGGTGTGTAGTTTGAGCTCATCATATGTATACTGTTGGTATGGATTTGGATTCTCGTGCTTACTTTACTGCAGCTACAATAGTTATTGCGGTTCCTACTGGGGTTAAAGTGTTTAGTTGGTTGGCTACACTTTATGGGATGAAAATGATGTTTCAGCCGATTTTGTTGTGGGTTATGGGGTTTATTTTTTTGTTTACTATTGGGGGTTTGACCGGGGTTATGTTATCTAATTCAAGTTTGGATATTATTTTGCATGATACTTATTATGTGGTTAGGCATTTTCATTATGTATTAAGGTTGGGTGCAGTTTTTGGGATTTTTACTGGAGTTAGTCTTTGGTGGAGATTTATAAGAGGTTATGTTTATAATAAATTGTATATGGTAGTAGTGTTCTTTTTAATGTTTGTTGGTGTTAATTTAACTTTTTTTCCTTTACATTTTGCGGGTTTACACGGTTATCCTCGTAAGTATTTAGATTATCCTGATGTGTATTCTGTTTGGAATGTAATTTCTTCTTTTGGTTCTTTGGTTAGTGTGTTTGCTTTATTTATATTTGTTTTTTTATTATTAGAGTCTTTTTTTAGTTGTCGTTTAGTTTTAATGGATAACTATTATAATAGGAGTCCTGAATATAGATATAGGAATTATGTGTTTGGTCATAGGTATCAGTCCGAGATTTTTTTTAGAAGGAGAAGGTTGAAATATTAAAAGCTCTTAGTATAAGGATTGTATTTCTAATTGCAAATTAGAGGGTTTTGAGTTTTGATAAGATAGGATAAGTTAGTCTGTAAGGTTCATATCCTTTAGGTGTTTTCTCTTATTGTAAAGGTTTAGTATATTAAGTATATTTTATTGTCAATAATTAGGTTTTGCCTTTAATTGATTCTTTAGTATAAAAATTTAGTATGATTGATTTCCAATCAATAGGTGTAGGAGTTATTGATTTATTTTCAGGGTTATAATTTAAATTTTTCTGGAAGTATTTTTTCTGTTTATATGGATTGGTTTCATGGTTTTAATTGTAGATTGTTGCTTGGGATTTTAATTTTTGTGACTTTATTGTTTTGTTTATTGTTTTTTGGGGGTTATTTTTTTAAGTATAAGGAGATGGAGTATCAATTTGGGGAGTTGTTATGTAGGATTTTTCCTACTTTGGTTTTGTTGATACAGATGGTTCCTTCTTTGGGGATTTTGTATTATTATGGTTTAATAAATGTTGATAGAAATTTGACAATTAAAGTTATTGGTCATCAATGGTATTGGAGTTATGAGTATTGTGATATTCCTGGTTTAGAGTTTGATTCTTATATAAAGTCTTTGGACCAGTTAGAAATTGGTGAACCTCGTTTGTTAGAGGTAGATAATCGGTGTATTTTGCCTGAGGGGGTTAATGTTCGTTTTTGTATTACTTCAAGGGATGTGATTCATTCTTGGGCTTTACCGAGAATGTCAGTTAAGTTGGATGCTATGAGTGGGATTTTAAGGATTTTAAATTATAGTTTTTCTAGTTTAGGGGTTTATTATGGACAGTGTTCAGAAATTTGTGGTGCTAATCATAGATTTATACCTATTGCTGTAGAGGTAACTTTGTTAGAAAGATTTAAGGATTGATGTAATATTGGTTTGGAGTAATTTTGTAGCTTGTTAGTTTAATATAAAATTTTTGTTTGTGGAACAGAAGAATTTTAGAGCTATAAGGTTTATTGTGTAAATTTTAATATTGTATATTGTTTAAAGAAAATTTTATAGATTATAAAAAATGGAAAAAAAAAGTAGAAAATTTAATTGTTTTATTGTTTTAAAAATAAAAATTATTAATTTTGGTGTTGAAAAGTCGTTTTTTTTTATATCTGTGTTTTTTTTTTTGTGTATTAGAAAGTTATGTTTTTTTGGTTGAGTTGTAGAATAGATAAAATTTGAAGTGCTTTTGATTTTAGTTTTATAACTGTTTTTGTTTTTTTTTTTTGAGTTTGTGGTTTTTTAATAAAGTTTTATTAAATAATTAATTTTAAAATTAGTAGTTTTTTTTTAAGTTAAATGATTTGGTTTGAATATGAAATGATAAATAGAATTTTAATCAAATGTTTTTTAAAGACTTAGACTTTTGAATAAAGTTGGCTTCTGCCCTGTGATTTTTATTTAACGGCAGTCTTAGCGTGAGGACATTAAGGTAGCAAAATAATTTGTGCTTTTATTGGGTTCTAGTATGAATGGAGTTATTGGTTAATTTTTTTCATTTCTTTTTTATGAATTTAAATAGGTATAAAAATTTGCTTGTGTAATTATACAAAGATAAGTCTTTGGAAATTCTTTTTGGTGTTGTATGGGATACCATATTCACTAAAAATTTTCTAGGGTAGAATACTATATAGTAAAGTAGACTATGTATAAGATTATAGAATTACTCCAGAGTTAACAGAAAATCATACTTAATCTAGAGGTTATAGTATAGTAAGTTTTACATCGATGTTGTATTTAAGTATATTAAGGAGGAGAAGATTTAATTATTGAGACTGTTCTTCTTTTAATTAACTTAACGTGATATTAGTTTAATTCATCGTAAGATAGAATTGTTTATCTTGATAATTATTGGTGTTTAGTATTTTTAGTACGAAAGGAAAATTATAAAAAGTTAGAAACTTTATGAGGGGGTTCCGTCATTGATTTCTTTGTTTGTAGTTGTTTTAATTGCTTTGTTTTTGATTTTTTTTTTATATTTGTTGAGTTTTTTGTTGAGTTTGAAGGAAGATAGTTTAAGTAAAGTTGGTTCTTTTGAGAGGGGTTTTTTAAGAATAGTAAAGATTCAGAATTCTTTTAGAATTCATTTTTTTATTGTAATATTGATATTTGTTATTTTTGATTTGGAAATTGTAATGTTTTTAGGTTTATTGGTAACTGATGTTTCTTCTTTGTTAGGGTTATTTTTTTTGTTGATTTTTGTTCTGGGTGGTTTTTATATGGAATGGTTTTATGGAAAGTTGATGTGGGTGGTTTAGTAAAATAGATGAGATAGATTTTTTGATTTTTTTGATGATTTTTTTATTTTTGTTGATTATGCTTTTGATGTTTTTGCCTAGATTTAGAGTGTTATTTATGTTGATAGAGTGAGATTTTATGAGATTAAAATTTGAGTTTTTTTTTAATAGATTGATTTTTTCTTTGTTTTTGGGGTTAATTACTTTAAGGGTGTTATTGTTTAGAAGTTATTATTTGAATAGTGAGTTGAATTTTTCTTATTATATGTTAATATTAATTTTATTTGTAAGTTCTATGTTTATTTTAAATTTTAGAAAGAGTGTTTTTACTATAATGGTAAGTTGAGATTTATTGGGAATTTCTAGTTTTTTTTTGGTTTTATTTTATAGAAATTGAGATAGTAATTCAGGAGCTATAAGTACAGCGTTAACAAATCGTTTGGGCGATTATTTTATATTTTGTTTTTTTAGTTCTTCTTTGTTTAGGGGTTATTATTTTTTTTCTTTTAGCTTTTTAATGAGTGGTGGTTTAATATTTTTAGTTTTGGCTTCTTTTACTAAAAGAGCTCAATTTCCTTTTAGAAGTTGATTACCAAAGGCCATGAGGGCACCTACACCTGTTAGATCGTTGGTTCACAGTAGGACTTTAGTAACAGCCGGTTTAATTTTGTTAATAAATTTTGATTTAATAATTAATAATTTATGAGTTATGTCGGTATCGTTGTTAGTAGGTTTATTTACGATGTTCTTTTCTAGTGTTGTAGCTTTATTTGAGGAAGATATGAAAAAAGTAGTTGCTTTGAGAACTTTATCGCAGATAGGATTTATAATGTTTACTTTAGGTATAGGTTTACATTTTATTTCTCTATTGCATTTGTTAAGTCATGCGTTGTTTAAAAGGTGTTTGTTTATACAAGTAGGTTATCTTATTCACAGTAATTTTGGGCAACAAGATAGGCGTTTTTATGGAAATAATGGTGGTTTATTTATATTTATTCAGTTGCAGATAATAACTACTTTGTTTTGTTTATGTGGTTTGGTTTTTACTAGTGGGATGGTCAGAAAGGATTTAATCTTAGAATTTTTTTTTTTTAATAGATATTATATGGGGGTAGGTTTATTATTTATGGTCTCTGTATTTTTGACTTTTGCTTATAGTTATCGTTTGTGGAAAAGATTGTTTGCTAGATTTTCTAAAGTGTTGATGGTGTATAGTGGTAGTATAACTATATGTTATTTAAGTTTGTTTTTAATTTTTTTTTCTGTTGTTTTTTTGTACTGGTTGAGTGTGAATTTATTGTGTTTGCCCAGTTTGTTTTTATATTTGGATTTTTATTTACCTTTATTGTATGTAATTTTATTGTTAGCGTTTAGTTATATAGTTGTGAAATTTTTATTAAAAGAATTAATTTATAAATTTTTTGTTGATTATTTTGTTAAACTTTTTGTTTACGGAGGTTTAAATTTTAAGTTTATAGATCACGGACTAGTTAAGAGTGGAAGTTTTTGGGTATATTATGCATTGAGAGGTTTTAGGAAATTTTTTGGGTTAATAATAGGCAGTTTAGGCTATAATAGTTTGGTAATTATAATTTTTTTAATTTTTTTATTTTTATGGGATCTTAGTTTAAGGAATAATATATGATTTGCATTTGTAAGATTTAGATTCTATTACGGGTTATTTGAATTTTAGGGTCTATATAATTTATAATATATATATTATATTATATAAAACTAGTATACTAGATTAGTATACTAGTTTTATATAATATATTATAAAAAAAGTTGAACTAAAAGTTCAACGTGTATTATTTTAAAATCTTTAATATTTTTAAGTCTGTATAAGATTTCTCATGTAGAGAAATATTCTTATATTTAGACTTGGTTAAAGATTTTTTATATACACATTATATATAATATATATATATATATATAA